GCTAGTGTAGCTTAAACTAAAGCATGACACTGAAGATGTTAAGATGAACCCTAGAAAGTTCCACAGGCACAAAGGCTTGGTCCTGACTTTACTATCAGCTTTAACCCGATTTATACATGCAAGTATCCGCATCCCTGTGAGAATGCCCTCAATCCTCCGCTCGAGAACGAGGAGCAGGCATCAGGCTCAGCCCTCTACCCTAGCCCAAGACGCCTTGCTGCGCCACACCCCCAAGGGATTTCAGCAGTAATAAACATTAAGCCATAAGTGTAAACTTGACTTAGTTAGGGATAAAAGGGTCGGTAAAATTCGTGCCAGCCACCGCGGTTATACGAAAGACCCTAGTTGATAGCTACGGCGTAAAGGGTGGTTAAGGAGTACAAAAATAAAGCTAAAGACCCTCTAAGCCGTCATACGCACCCCGAGAGCACGAAACCCTGACACGAAAGTAGCTTTAAACAAAATTTACCTGACCCCACGAAAGCTAAGAAACAAACTGGGATTAGATACCCCACTATGCTTAGCCCTAAACCTAGATGTCCCACTACAAAAACATCCGCCAGGGTACTACGAGCCTAGCTTAAAACCCAAAGGACTTGGCGGTGTCTCAGACCCACCTAGAGGAGCCTGTTCTAGAACCGATAACCCCCGCTAAACCTCACCACTTCTTGTTTTTTCCGCCTATATACCGCCGTCGTCAGCTTACCCTGTGAAGGTAATACAGTAAGCAAAATGGGTCCACCCAAAAACGTCAGGTCAAGGTGTAGCGTACGAAGTGGGAAGAAATGGGCTACATTTTCTACTAATAGAATATACGGATGGCACCCTGAAACATTGTGCCTAAAGGTGGATTTAGTAGTAAAAAGAAAACAGAGAGTTCTTTTGAATTAGGCTCTGAGACGCGCACACACCGCCCGTCACTCTCCCCTACAACTGCTATTAAAAACATTCATAATAAACAACCATTATAACACGGGGAGGCAAGTCGTAACATGGTAAGTGTACCGGAAGGTGCACTTGGAATAATCAGAGCGTGGCTGATATAGCAAAGCATCTCCCTTACACCGAGAAGATATCCATGCAAATTGGATCGCCCTGAGCTAAACAGCTAGCTTAAACACCCAAACAACCAATACAACATTAAAATACTGCACAAGACCAACACACCACAAACTAAAACATTTTACCGCCCAAGTATGTGCGACAGAAAAGGCAACATTAAAGCTATAGAAATAGTACCGTAAGGGAATGCTGAAAAAGAAATGAAACAAATCATTAAAGCACAACAAAGCAGAGATTAACTCTCGTACCTTTTGCATCATGATTTAGCCAGCCCCCCTGAGCAAAGAGAACTTTAGTTCAAAGCCCCGAAACTAGGTGAGCTACCCCGAGACAGCCTATTATTAGGGCCAACCCGTCTCTGTGGCAAAAGAGTGGGAAGATCTCCAGGTAGAGGTGACAGACCTACCGAACCTAGTTATAGCTGGTTGCCTAAGAAATGAATAGAAGTTCAGCCTCGCACTCCTTAATTCAGAACCCTAAAATTCACAAGAACCAGAGTAATATGCGAGAGTTAGTCATAAGGGGTACAGCCCTTACGAAACAGAATACAACCTCACCAGGTGGTTAAAGATTATACTAAACAAGATAAACTGCTCCAGTGGGCCTAAAAGCAGCCACCTGATCAGAAAGCGTTAAAGCTCCGGCAGAACCAAATTCCATTATTTAAATATTAAATCTAAAACCCCTAATCCTATTAGGCCCTTCCATGCCCACATGGAAGAGATACTGCTAAAATGAGTAATAAGAAGGGACCTCCCCCTTCTCCAAGCCTACGTGTACACTAGATCGGACCCACCACTAGTAATTACCGACCCCAAGCAAAGAGGGAAATGTGATCACATTAAACAACAAGAAATATTCACACAACCCAATCGTTAACCCCACACTGGAAGGCATTAAGGAAAGACTAAAAGAAAAGGAAGGAACTCGGCAAACACAAGCCTCGCCTGTTTACCAAAAACATCGCCTCCTGCAAACAACGACGTATAGGAGGTCTTGCCTGCCCAGTGACAATGTTAAACGGCCGCGGTATTTTGACCGTGCGAAGGTAGCGCAATCACTTGTCTTTTAAATGAAGACCTGTATGAATGGTGAAACGAGGGCTTAACTGTCTCCCTTTTCTAGTCAATGAAATTGATCTGCCCGTGCAGAAGCGGGCATAATAATACAAGACGAGAAGACCCTTTGGAGCTTAAGATATAAAGATCATCTATGTCAATGGGCCCCAACACGGCAACAAACTAAATAGCAACTGATCTTAATCTTCGGTTGGGGCGACCACGGGAGAAAATAAAGCTCCCACGCGGACTGGGGTAAACCCTAAAACCAAGAAAAACATTTCTAAGTAACAGAACTTCTGACCATTAAGATCCGGCTACACGCCGACCAACGGACCAAGTTACCCTAGGGATAACAGCGCAATCCCCTTTCAGAGTCCATATCGACAAGGGGGTTTACGACCTCGATGTTGGATCAGGACATCCTAATGGTGCAGCCGCTATTAAGGGTTCGTTTGTTCAACGATTAAAGTCCTACGTGATCTGAGTTCAGACCGGAGCAATCCAGGTCAGTTTCTATCTGTAACGCTACTCTTCCTAGTACGAAAGGACCGGAAAAGAGGGGCCCATGTTATAAAACACGCCCCACCCTAACTTAATGTAATCAACTAAATTAAATAAAAGGAAGGCATAAACCCACATCAAGATAAGATTATTAAGATGGCAGAGCCCGGTAATTGCAAAAGGCCTAAGCCCTTTCTGCCGGAGGTTCAAATCCTCCTCTTAATCATGACGGTCCTACTAATTACCTACTTAATCAGCCCCCTAACCTACATCGTACCCGTACTGCTTGCAGTAGCCTTTCTTACCCTTATTGAACGAAAAGTCCTAGGATATATACAACTACGAAAAGGCCCAAACGTAGTTGGGCCCTACGGCCTATTACAACCAATTGCAGATGGAGTTAAATTATTTATTAAAGAACCAATCCGCCCGTCCACCTCATCCCCATTCCTATTTCTCGCCACCCCCATACTAGCCCTAACACTAGCATTACTATTATGAGTACCAATACCTTTCCCGTACCCAATAACAGAACTAAATTTAGGTATGCTGTTTATCCTCGCCCTGTCTAGTCTAGCCGTATACTCAATCTTAGGGTCAGGATGGGCCTCCAATTCAAAATATGCACTAATTGGTGCCCTACGAGCAGTTGCACAAACCATCTCCTATGAAGTTAGCCTAGGATTAATTTTGTTATCCATCATTATCTTCACAGGAGGCTTCACCCTTCAAATATTTAATACCACCCAAGAAGCAACCTGACTTCTACTACCAGCTTGACCCCTAGCTGCCATATGATACATCTCAACGCTAGCAGAAACAAATCGAGCCCCATTCGATTTAACAGAAGGAGAATCTGAACTAGTATCAGGATTTAACGTCGAATATGCCGGAGGACCCTTCGCCCTATTCTTCCTAGCTGAATACGCCAACATCCTCCTAATAAATACACTATCAACAATTTTATTTTTAGGTGCCACCCACACCCCTGCTATCCCAGAAATAACCTCTATCAATATTATAGTAAAAGCCGCCCTACTCTCCATATTATTTCTTTGAGTCCGCGCCTCTTACCCACGATTCCGTTATGATCAACTCATACACCTAGTATGAAAAAACTTCCTACCTATAACCTTAGCTCTCATCCTATGACATGCCGCTTTACCCATCGCGCTAAGCGGACTCCCCCCACAACTGTAATAATGGAGCTGTGCCTGAATGCCCAAGGACCACTTTGATAGAGTGACTTATGGAGGCTAAAATCCTCCCAGCCCCTTAGAAAAAAGGGACTCGAACCCATATCATGGAGATCAAAACTCCAAGTGTTTCCATTACACCACTTTCTAGTAAGATCAGCTAATTAAAGCTTTTGGGCCCATACCCCAAAAATGTAGGTTAAAATCCTTCTCTTACCAATGAGCCCCTACACTCTAACAATTTTACTACTTAGCCTGGGCCTAGGTACAACCCTAACATTCATAACATCCCACTGACTACTAGCATGAATAGGCCTTGAAATCAATACATTAGCAATTCTCCCATTAATAGCCCAACACCACCACCCACGGGCAGTAGAAGCCACTACAAAGTACTTCCTAGCCCAAGCTGCTGCCGCAGCAACAATTCTATTCGCAAGCACCATCAATGCCTGAACCACAGGAGAATGAAACATCTTCTGCTTGTCCAATCCAATTGCAATTACCCTAATTACTATAGCACTAGCACTAAAAGTAGGATTAGCCCCAACACACTTCTGAATACCCCCTGTTATACAAGGCCTAGATTTAACCACCGGGCTCATTATAGCCACATGACAAAAACTAGCACCATTTGCATTAATTATCCAAATAGCCCCCCTAGCCCAACCTCAGCTAATCACAGCTCTTGCACTCCTCTCAGTTATCGTGGGCGGCTGAGGGGGCCTAAACCAAACACAATTACGTAAAATTATAGCATATTCATCAATCGCACACCTTGGCTGAATAGTTATAATTGCACAATTTAAACCACAACTAACAATACTAGCCTTAATCACTTACATCATTATAACAGCCGCAACCTTCCTAACATTCAAAATAATAGCCACAACTAAAATTACCACCCTAGCAATATCCTGGTCTAAAACACCAGCTATCACAGCCACCGCTGCCCTCGCACTACTATCCCTAGGGGGCCTTCCACCCCTGACCGGATTTATGCCAAAATGACTAATTTTACAAGAACTAACCTCTCAAAACCTACCACTAACTGCCACTATTATAGCCCTAAGCGCACTACTAAGTCTATACTTCTACCTCCGACTATGCTACTCTATAACTTTAACAATTTCACCTAACACAAACAACGCCATAACCCCTTGACGCCTTCAAAGTACACAAAACACCGCCCTACTGGCCATTTTTACTGCCTCTGCTTTAATACTTCTACCATTAACCCCATTAGCACAGGCACTAACAAACTAGAGACTTAGGATAACATTAGACCAAAAGCCTTCAAAGCTTTAAGTAGGAGTGAAAATCTCCTAGTCCCTGAATAAGACTTGCAGGACTTTACCCCACATCTTCTGAATGCAACCCAGACACTTTAATTAAGCTAAAGCCTTACTAGATGAGAAGGCCTCGATCCTACAAATTCCTAGTTAACAGCTAGACGCTCAAGCCAGCGAGCATTCACCTACTTTCCCCGCCCCCTTCAAAAAGGCGGGGAAAGCCCCGGCGGGCCATTAACCTGCTTCTTCGGATTTGCAATCCGAAATGTTATACACCACGGGACTTGGTAGAAAAAGGACTTAAACCTTTGTTTATGGAGCTACAATCCACCGCCTAAACTCTCGGCCACCCTACCTGTGACAATCACGCGCTGATTCTTCTCAACCAACCACAAAGATATTGGCACCCTATATTTAGTATTTGGTGCTTGGGCCGGAATAGTGGGTACAGCCCTCAGTCTTCTGATTCGGGCAGAACTAGCCCAACCTGGAGCCCTCCTAGGCGATGATCAAATCTATAATGTCATCGTTACCGCACACGCCTTTGTTATAATCTTCTTTATAGTAATACCAATTATGATTGGGGGGTTTGGCAACTGACTTGTACCCCTAATGATTGGAGCACCCGACATAGCATTCCCTCGAATAAACAACATAAGCTTCTGACTACTCCCTCCATCTTTTCTACTGCTTCTTGCCTCTTCCGGAGTTGAAGCCGGGGCTGGAACGGGATGAACCGTGTATCCTCCACTTGCCGGAAACCTAGCACATGCTGGAGCCTCCGTAGACCTAACCATTTTCTCCCTACATCTCGCAGGGGTCTCATCAATTCTAGGAGCCATTAACTTCATTACAACTATTATTAACATGAAACCCCCAGCAATTTCACAATATCAAACACCCTTATTCGTATGGGCTGTTTTAATTACAGCAGTACTCCTCCTACTCTCACTACCAGTCCTTGCTGCAGGCATTACAATACTACTAACAGACCGAAATCTAAATACCACCTTCTTCGACCCAGCAGGAGGAGGTGACCCAATTCTCTACCAGCATCTTTTCTGATTTTTTGGTCACCCAGAAGTATATATTTTAATCCTCCCTGGATTTGGTATAATTTCTCATATCGTAGCCTACTACGCAGGTAAAAAAGAACCATTTGGCTATATAGGAATAGTATGAGCTATGATGGCTATCGGCCTCCTAGGCTTTATCGTGTGAGCCCATCATATGTTTACAGTAGGGATGGACGTAGACACCCGAGCATACTTCACATCTGCAACAATAATTATCGCAATTCCAACAGGTGTAAAAGTATTTAGCTGACTTGCAACACTGCACGGAGGCTCTATTAAATGAGAAACCCCAATGCTATGAGCCCTAGGTTTTATTTTCCTATTTACTGTGGGGGGACTAACTGGTATCGTACTAGCCAACTCATCCCTAGACATTGTATTACATGATACCTACTACGTAGTAGCCCACTTCCACTATGTCCTATCAATAGGAGCAGTATTTGCTATTATGGGAGCCTTCGTCCACTGATTCCCCCTGTTCACAGGCTATACAATACACGATACATGAACAAAAATCCACTTCGGCACAATATTCGTAGGTGTAAACCTTACCTTCTTCCCCCAACATTTCCTAGGATTAGCAGGCATGCCCCGACGTTACTCAGACTACCCAGATGCCTATTCACTATGAAACATCATTTCATCAATCGGCTCTCTAATCTCTCTAGTGGCAGTTATTATATTCCTCTATATTCTATGGGAAGCCTTCACTGCCAAACGAGAAGTACTATCCGTAGAACTTACTCATACTAATATTGAGTGACTACACGGATGCCCCCCGCCCTACCACACATTTGAAGAACCTGCCTTCGTGCAAGTACAGACAAACTAACGAGAAAGGAAGGAATTGAACCCCCGTAAGCTAGTTTCAAGCCAGCCGCATAACCACTCTGCCACTTTCTTTAATAAGATACTAGTAAAATGAGTATTACATCGCCTTGTCAAGGCAAAATTGTAGGTTAAAGCCCTGCGTATCTTAAGCCCAAAAGCTCTAATGGCACACCCCTCTCAACTAGGATTCCAAGACGCAGCCTCCCCTGTAATAGAAGAACTTCTACATTTCCACGATCATGCCCTTATAATTGTTTTCTTAATTAGCACTTTAGTACTATATATTATTGTTGTGATAGTTACTACCAAACTCACTAATAAATATATCTTAGACTCACAAGAAATCGAAATTGTATGGACTATTTTACCATCAGTAATTCTTATTCTAATTGCCCTCCCCTCCCTACGAATTCTATATCTTATAGATGAAGTAAATGACCCCCACTTAACTGTAAAAGCCATAGGCCATCAATGATACTGAAGCTATGAGTACACCGACTACGAAAACTTGGCCTTCGACTCCTACATACTCCCAACACAAGACCTACTACCGGGACAGTTTCGATTGCTAGAAACAGACCACCGAATAGTAATTCCCATAGAATCACCAGTTCGAGTACTAGTCTCAGCTGAAGATGTCTTACATTCTTGAGCTGTTCCAGCATTAGGAGTTAAAATAGATGCTGTCCCCGGACGACTAAACCAAACATCTTTTATCGCCTCCCGACCCGGGGTGTTCTATGGACAATGTTCCGAAATCTGCGGAGCTAATCACAGCTTCATGCCTATCGTAGTAGAATCTGTACCACTAGAACACTTTGAAAACTGATCCTCACTCATACTTGAAGACGCCTCACTAGGAAGCTAAATAGGGACTAGCGTTAGCCTTTTAAGCTAAAGACTGGTGGCCCCCAACCACCTCTAGTGACATGCCACAATTAAACCCTGCCCCATGATTTGCAATCCTTGTCTTCTCATGATTAGTCTTCCTAACAGTAATCCCCAACAAAGTATTAAGCCACACATTTACAAATGAAGTAACAGCCCTAAGCGCTGAAAAACTTAAATCAGACACCTGAAACTGACCATGGCACTAAACCTATTTGATCAATTTATAAGCCCCACACATCTGGGTATCCCCCTAATTGCAATTGCACTTACATTACCATGAATTCTAATCCCCACCCCAACCAGCCGATACCAAAACAATCGCCTTATCTCCCTTCAAAGCTGATTCATTAAATCCTTCACACATCAACTACTCATGCCACTAAACCAAGGCGGACATAAATGAGCTATAATCCTGGCTTCTTTAATAATCTTTATCCTTACACTCAATATCCTAGGACTGCTGCCATATACATTTACCCCAACAACCCAACTGTCCCTAAATATGGGCCTGGCCGTCCCACTATGATTAGCAACTGTAATCATTGGTATACGAAATCAACCTACAGCAGCACTAGGACACCTACTGCCAGAAGGAACTCCCGCCCTATTAATCCCAATCCTAATTATTATCGAAACAATTAGTTTATTTATCCGACCTTTAGCCCTAGGAGTCCGACTAACTGCTAACCTAACGGCGGGCCACCTATTAATTCAACTAATCTCGACCGCAACTATTACACTACTACCAATAATAACTACAGTTGCAACCCTCACCGCCATCCTACTAGTAATATTAACACTGTTAGAAATTGCAGTCGCTATTATTCAAGCCTATGTATTCGTACTACTACTAAGCCTATATTTACAAGAAAACGTATAATGGCCCACCAAGCACATGCATACCATATGGTAGATCCAAGCCCATGACCCCTGACCGGTGCAGTAGCTGCTCTCTTAACAACATCAGGACTAGCAATCTGATTTCACTTCCACTCAACAACACTTATGGCCTTGGGCCTAGTACTAATAATTTTAACAATGTGTCAATGATGACGAGACATCGTACGAGAAGGCACATTCCAAGGTCATCACACACCCCCAGTACAAAAAGGACTGCGTTACGGAATAATCCTCTTCATCACCTCAGAAGTATTCTTTTTCCTAGGATTCTTCTGAGCCTTCTACCACTCTAGTTTAGCCCCCACTCCTGAACTAGGGGGATGTTGACCCCCTACAGGAATTACAACCCTCGACCCATTCGAAGTTCCTCTTCTTAACACCGCAGTTCTCCTAGCATCAGGTGTTACAGTTACATGAGCTCACCACAGCATTATAGAAGGGGACCGCAAACAAGCAATTCAATCCCTAACTCTAACAATTCTACTAGGCTTCTACTTCACTGCCCTTCAAGCCATAGAATATTACGAAGCTCCATTTACTATCGCAGACGGTGTATATGGCTCAACCTTCTTCGTAGCAACAGGCTTCCATGGACTTCATGTCATCATTGGATCCACCTTCCTCGCCGTCTGCCTCCTCCGACAAATCCGATACCACTTTACTTCAGAACACCACTTCGGATTTGAAGCAGCCGCCTGATACTGACACTTCGTAGATGTTGTATGACTATTCCTATACGTCTCTATTTACTGATGAGGCTCATATCTTTCTAGTATTCAAGTTAGTACGAGTGACTTCCAATCACCTAGTCTTGGTTAAAATCCAAGGAAAGATAATGAACTTAGTCTTAACCATACTAATTATCTCAGCCGCCCTATCAATAGTCCTGGCCCTTGTATCATTTTGATTACCACAAATAACTCCTGACACAGAAAAACTTTCCCCTTATGAATGTGGGTTCGATCCCCTAGGATCAGCACGACTCCCGTTCTCCCTACGATTTTTCCTAGTGGCCATCCTATTTCTTCTATTTGATCTAGAAATTGCACTGCTACTACCCCTGCCCTGAGGCAACCAACTACCAGATCCTACCTACACACTAATATGGGCTGCAACTGTCCTAGTATTACTAACATTAGGACTCATTTATGAATGACTACAAGGAGGCCTAGAATGAGCTGAATAGAGGATTAGTCCAAATACAAGACCTCTGATTTCGGCTCAGAAAATTACGGTTTAAGTCCGTAATCCCCTTATGACACCCGTGTACCTCAGCTTTACCTCAGCATTTACACTAGGCCTTACAGGTCTAGCCTTCCACCGCTCTCACCTTATATCAGCCCTACTATGCTTGGAAGGCATAATACTCTCCCTATTTATTGCCCTTGCTCTATGGACCCTCCAACTAGAATCAACTGCCTTTTCTGCAAGCCCCATTCTACTATTGGCCTTCTCAGCCTGTGAAGCTAGTGCAGGTCTAGCCCTCTTAGTTGCTACAGCCCGAACCCATGGAACAGACCACCTACAAGCCTTAAATCTCCTACAATGCTAAAAATCCTAATCCCAACCATCATGCTATTTCCAACAATCTGACTCTCAACACCTAAATGGCTGTGAACTTTTGCAACCATACAAAGCTTAATTATTGCTATACTCAGCCTTACTTGAATCAAAATACCCATAGAAACCAGCTGAACCACATCCAACTCCTACATAGCCACAGATCCTTTATCAACCCCCCTACTAGTTCTAACCTGCTGACTCCTGCCCCTCATAATCTTAGCCAGTCAAAATCATATTAAAATAGAACCCATCAACCGCCAACGAAGCTACATAACTCTACTGGTCTCCCTACAAGCTTTCCTAATTCTAGCATTCAGTGCCACCGAAATCATTATATTTTACGTAATATTTGAAGCAACCCTTATTCCAACCCTTATCATTATTACTCGCTGAGGGAACCAAGCCGAACGACTAAATGCCGGCACATACTTCTTATTCTACACATTAGCTGGTTCATTACCACTTTTAGTAGCCCTCCTCTTATTACACCACAATGCAAGCACCCTATCAATACTAATTATTCAATACACACAACCAATGACCCTTAATACCTGAGGTGATAAAATTTGATGAGCAGCCTGTCTTGTAGCCTTCCTAGTAAAAATACCCCTATATGGAGTTCACCTTTGATTACCCAAAGCCCACGTAGAAGCCCCTGTAGCAGGGTCTATAGTTCTAGCCGCAGTCTTACTAAAACTAGGAGGCTACGGTATAATACGAATAATAGTTATACTAGACCCCCTATCAAAAGACTTAGCCTACCCTATTATTGCATTAGCCCTATGAGGTGTGATTATGACCGGGTCAATCTGCCTACGACAAACAGACCTAAAATCCTTAATCGCTTATTCATCTGTCAGCCACATGGGGCTAGTAGCTGGAGGTATTTTAATCCAAACTCCGTGAGGCTTTACCGGAGCACTAGTACTTATAATTGCACATGGCCTAGTCTCCTCCGCCCTATTCTGCCTAGCCAACACCACATACGAACGAACTCATAGCCGAACTATAGTTCTAGCTCGAGGTATACAAGTCATTTTCCCCCTTACAGCCGTATGATGATTTATTTCAAACTTAGCAAACTTAGCATTACCACCACTACCAAACTTAATGGGAGAACTAATAATTATTACAGCCATATTTAACTGATCCCCATGAACACTTGTAATAACAGGAGCAGGCACCCTAATCACCGCTGCTTACTCCCTATATCTGTTCTTAATAACACAACGAGGGCCCCTCCCACAACACATCACTAACCTACAACCCTTCCATACACGAGAACATCTACTAATAACGCTCCACCTCCTCCCCGTAATACTCCTCATCCTAAAACCTGAAATCATATGAGGATGATGGTATTGTAGACATAGTTTAACCTAAAACATTAGATTGTGATTCTAAAAACAGGGGTTAAACTCCCCTTGTCCACCGAAAGAGGCCTGATGGCAGTAAGGTCTGCTAATCCTTTACCCCCGCAGTTAAATTCCGCGGCTCATTCAACCCGCTTCTAAAGGATAATAGTTCATCCGTTGGTCTTAGGAACCAAAAACTCTTGGTGCAACTCCAAGTAGCAGCTATGCTAGACACTATTGCAACCACCTCCCTCCTACTTACCCTAACAATCCTCCTATTACCATTAATAATAACCATTAACCCAAAACCCCTAAACCAAAACTGAGCTACAAAACATGTCAAAACTGCTGTAAGCACTGCATTTTTCATTAACATCATCCCTTTAATAATTTTCTTAGATCAAGGAATAGAAACCATTATCACAACATGACAATGAATAAACATCATAAACTTTGACGTTAACATCAGCTTTAAATTTGACCACTATTCACTAGTCTTTACACCCATTGCCCTATATGTTACATGATCTATTTTAGAGTTCGCATCATGATATATACACTCCGACCCCTACCTAAACCGATTCTTCAAATACCTACTACTATTCCTAGTAGCCATAATTATTCTAGTCACCGCCAACAACTTATTCCAACTATTCATCGGATGAGAAGGAGTAGGGATCATATCATTTTTACTAATCGGCTGATGGCATGGCCGAGCCGATGCTAATACAGCAGCCCTGCAAGCAGTCTTATATAATCGGGTTGGAGACATCGGGCTGATCTTAGCTATTGCCTGAATCGCAATAAACCTTAACTCATGAGAACTACCTCAGATCTTCCTGCTGGCCAAAGACCTAGATATAACCCTCCCCCTGGCAGGAATTGTACTAGCAGCCACTGGGAAGTCCGCCCAATTTGGATTACACCCATGATTACCCTCCGCAATAGAAGGCCCCACCCCAGTGTCTGCCCTACTGCACTCAAGTACTATGGTCGTCGCAGGTATCTTCCTACTAATCCGACTTCATCCTTTAATAGAAAATAATCAAGTAATTCTAACTACCTGCTTATGCCTAGGAGCATTAACAACCTTCTTCACCGCCACCTGCGCCCTCACACAAAACGATATTAAAAAAATCGTAGCATTCTCAACCTCAAGCCAACTAGGATTAATAATAGTTACTATTGGGCTCAATCAACCCCAACTAGCCTTCCTACACATCTGCACCCACGCCTTCTTTAAAGCTATGCTATTCCTCTGCTCTGGCTCAATTATTCACAGCCTAAATGATGAACAAGATATCCGAAAAATAGGAGGATTGCACAAACTTATGCCATTCACCTCCTCATGCCTTATCATTGGTAGCCTTGCACTCACTGGTACCCCCTTTCTAGCAGGGTTCTTCTCAAAAGACGCAATTATCGAAGCCCTCAATACTTCATACTTAAATACCTGAGCCCTCACCTTAACACTAATTGCCACATCCTTTACAGCTGTCTACAGTCTCCGAGTCATCTTCTTCGTAACCATAGGCTCCCCCCGATTCTCAACCCTCTCTCCTATTAATGAAAACCACAAAGCAGTAATTGCACCCATCGAACGTCTAGCCTGAGGTAGCATCATTGCAGGCCTTATCATTACCTCAAACTTCCTACCCATAAAAACCCCAACCATAACTATAACTCCTACATTAAAACTAGCTGCACTCATCGTCACAATCTTAGGAGTTATTATTGCACTAGCACTGGCCACCGCCACCTCAAAACAAATCAAAATCACCCCCACTCTTGCACCCCACAACTTCTCCAACATACTGGGATTCTTCCCACACATCATCCACCGACTTATTCCCAAAATTAATTTAACACTAGGAAAACAGGCTACCAAAGTTGACCGCCAATGATTAGAAATCGGACCTAAAGGTATTCACCCCTTATACCAACACCTATCCACAATATTTGACAACACCAACACCAATATTATTAAAATTTACTTAACATTTTACTTAATCTCTACAGCCTTAGCCACTACCCTATTAGCTACCATCTAAACAGCCCGAAGCGCCCCCCGGTTAAGACCCCGGGTTAGCTCCAACACTACAAAAAGACATAATAATAGTACTCAAGCACATACAACCAACATTCCTCCCCCAGCAGAGTACATCAAAGAAACCCCTCCAACATCCCCACGCACCACAAAAAACTCCTTAAACTCATCTACTACAACCCAATAGCCCCCATACCCAGCCCAAAACCACCAAAACCCTGCTCCAACCCCCAACAAATACATCAAAACATATACCTTAACTGACCCCGCCCCCCACGTTTCAGGAAAGGGCTCCGCTGCTAACGCCGCCGAATATGCAAAAACTACCAACATTCCACCCAAATAAATTAAAAACAGCATCAAACCAATTAACGATCCCCCATGACCAATTAGCACACCACACCCAACTCCAGCTGCTACAGCCAGCCCTAATGCCGCAAAATATGGCGCAGGATTAGAAGCAACCCCAACTAAACCCACCACTAAACTTAACAAAAGTAAATCAAAAAAATATATCATAATTCTCACCAGGATTTTCACCAGGATCAATGACTTGAAAAACCACCGTTGTAATTCAACTATGAGAACCTTTTTTAATGGTCACCCGAAAAGCACATCCCCTGCTTAAAATCATTAACGACGCCCTTATCGATCTACCTGCCCCCTCCAATATCTCTGTATGATGGAATTTCGGTTCCCTCCTACTACTTTGTCTAATAACACAAATTCTAACAGGCCTATTCCTAGCAATGCATTACACTTCAGATATCTCAACCGCCTTCTCATCCGTAGCCCACATCTGCCGAGATGTAAACTATGGTTGAATCATCCGAAACTTACATGCAAACGGCGCCTCCTTCTTCTTCATCTGCATTTACCTCCACATCGGACGAGGCTTATACTACGGCTCATACCTTTACAAAGAAACCTGAAACATCGGAGTAGTTTTATTACTCCTAGTAATAATAACCGCATTTGTTGGTTATGTACTTCCATGAGGACAAATATCCTTCTGAGGCGCTACCGTAATCACAAACCTCCTATCAGCTGTCCCTTATATAGGAGATGCCCTAGTCCAATGAATTTGAGGGGGCTTCTCTGTAGACAATGCAACTCTGACCCGATTCTTCGCATTCCACTTTCTACTACCATTCGCAATCGTGGCAGCCACAGTACTACACGCTCTATTCTTACATGAAACTGGCTCCAACAACCCCGTTGGCCTAAATTCCGACGCGGACAAAATTTCATTCCACCCATACTTCTCATATAAAGATGTACTAGGATTCATTGTACTAATTACAGCTCTGGCCTCCTTAGCACTCTTTTCACCAAACCTGCTTGGAGACCCAGAAAACTTCACCCCAGCCAACCCATTAGTTACTCCTCCCCACATTAAACCAGAGTGATACTTCTTATTTGCCTACGCAATTCTACGATCTATCCCCAACAAACTAGGCGGAGTACTAGCTCTGCTCTTTTCAATCCTAGTACTAATAGTAGTCCCCCTACTACACACATCCAAACAACAAGGTACTACCTTCCGTCCCCTTACACAACTATTATTTTGAACCCTAGTTGCAGACGTATTTATCCTAACTTGAATTGGAGGCATACCAGTCGAACATCCATTCATTATCATTGGCCAAATTGCTTCCCTGCTCTACTTCTCACTATTTCTAATCCTATACCCATTAGCAGGATGACTAGAAAACAAACTACTCAACTTCAACTGCCCTAGTAGCTTAGTTCTAAAGCACCGGTCTTGTAATCCGGAGATCGAAGGTTAAAATCCTTCCTAGCGCCAGAAAAGAGAGATTTTAACTCCCACCCCTAACTCCCAAAGCTAGGATTCTCAACTAAACTATTTTCTGAAAACAACAACTGTTCGACTGAATTAAATGCTCTATGTACTGGTACATAATATGCATAACTCAACACTATGTATTAGTACATATTATGCATAATATTACATCATGATGTAGGACATTACAGGATATTCAACATAACTTAATTAAAGCATTATTACTTAATGACAACCATAGCAATCTAACATATGCATTTTCAGGTTAATCATCATTAATTTATGTAATGAATGTTTTGATCCATCAAAAATTACAATGGAAATCCTACATTGATGGTACATTAAAGATATTTCCTCAAAAAATTACAATCAACACTGGGGTAGTAAGAGATCAACATCAGTTGATACCTAAAGGTCCAATATCCTTGATAGGGTCAAGGACAAAAATTGTGGGGGTAGCACAACTTGCACTATTCCTGGCATCTGGTTCCTATTTCAGGGCCATAAAATTTTAATTCCCCATTATATTAACTGTCCCGGCATAAGTTAATGGTGGGGTGCTTCATTAGCAAGCACCCCCCATGTAAACAGCCACCTGGAGCATTTGGTATTTTTTTATTTTTCGGCTGATTTCACATTACATCCCCAGTGGTTTGGCCCAATAAACTATAAGGGGGTCCTACCATATAGTAAATAATAAAGACAATGTTATTATATAAAGACATACAACTAAGAGACCACACATCTTTCTACCGGGGTACATACATTATCTCTTGTTCCACATACTTCCCTAAGATTCCCCCTCTGCTCCGCGCGCGGTAAACCCCCCTACCCCCAAAGTCGAAGAGTCCTAGTTATTCCTGTTAAACCCCTAAACCAGGCAAGGCTCGATCGACAGCATCAACGAATTTAATTATGTGTTAATATATAGTGTTGCAAATTCGCATCACACTATATA